ATTTCTCTTGTTTCTATTGAAATTTCTTCACTTTCTACACACGTCTTTTTTTCGGAGGTCTACAGCCATTATGTGGCATAGGGGTTACATCCCGTACGAAAGTTAATAGTATACCACTTCTACGAATAGCTCGTAATGCTGCGTCTCTTCCGAGACCGGGACCTTTTATCATGACTTCTGCTCGTTGCATACCTTGATCGACTGCTGTACGAATAGCATTTGCTGCGGCAGTTTGAGCGGCAAAGGGTGTCCCTCTTCTCGTACCCTTGAATCCACAAGTACCGGCCGAGGACCAGGAAACCACCCGCCCCCGCACATCTGTAACTGTGACTATGGTATTATTGAAACTTGCTTGAACATGAATAACTCCCTTTGGTATTCTACGTGCACTCTTACGTGAACCAATACGTACATTCCTACGTGAACCAGTTCTCGGTATAGCTTTTGCCATATTGTATCATCTCATAAATATGAGTCAGAAATATATGGATATATCCATTTTATGTCAAAACAGATTTCTTATTTGTACATTGAGCCCTTTAGCGGGTCTGATTATCCTTGTCTTTGTTTATGTCTCGGGTTGGAACAAATTACTATAATGCGCCCCCGCCTACGGATTAGTCGACATTTTTCACAAATTTTTCGAACGGAAGCTCTTATTTTCATATTTGTCATTCCTTATCTTAATTCTTTTTTGGTAGAAAATAAGTTTCTTGAAATTTTGCATCTCGAATCGTATCGAATAAAAATGACCTAATCTTTCGAATCCTTGTTTCGGAGTCGATAAATTATACGTCCTCTGGTTGAATCATAACGACTTACTTCAATTTTGACTTTATCTCCTGGCAGTATCCGTATAAAACTACGTCGGATCTTTCCTGAAACGTAACCTAGAATCAGATCTTCATTATCTAACCGAACTCGGAACATGCCATTGGGAAGCGATTCAGTAATTAAACCTTCATGAATCCATTTTTGTTCTTTCATTTCAGGTAAAGCCCCCCTGAAGTATCAATTAATGGAGGAAAGACGATATTAGACAACTCACCCCCTTTCTTTTTTTTTTTACAAATAGGAAGAGGTTTCGGATCCCATTTGGATATTAAATGGATTACCATATATAACACAAAATTTCTCCACCGATTCGTTCTAGTCGAGCCTCCCGGTCTGTCATTATACCCCGAGAAGTAGAAAGAATTACAATTCCCATCCCACCTAAAATTCTAGGAATTCGCTGAGAGTTAGAATAGATTCGTAAACCGGGTCTACTGATCCGTTTTAAATTTAAAAAATTTCTATAGGGTCTTTTCCCATTCCTTCTATGTCGAAGGGTTAAAACCAAAAAATATTTGTTTTTTTCTCGATGTTTTCTGACGTTTTCGATAAAACCCTCTCGGAAAAGTATTTTAACAATATTTTCGGTAATATTAGTAGATGCTATGCGAACAACTCTTTTTCTATCCATATCAGCATTTCGTATAGAGGTTATTATCTCAGCAATAGTGTCTCTGCCCATGATGAACTAAAATTATTGGTGTCTCAAAATTGGATATAATCAACATGTTTTTCTTTTTTTTTTTTTATTGATTTATGAATAGGAATTTTGCAAGGTATATGCGTGAGACACAATCTACGAATTAATCTAGTTCTTAATCTATTTCTTTCAAATATCCCAAAGATATAAAGATATCACGATCTCATTTTATTTTATAATACCTCGGGAGCTAATGAAACTATTTTAGTAAAATTCAATTGTCTCAATTCACGGGGGATTGCCCCAAAAATTCGAGTTCCTTTTGGATTTCCTTCTTGATCAATCACAACTGCAGCATTGTCATCATATCGTATTATCATACCGCTGTCACGTTTTAGTTCTTTACAGGTACGAACAATTACAGCTCTCACTACTTCTGATTTTTCTAGGGGCATATTTGGTACTGCTTCTTTAATCACAGCAACAATAACGTCACCAATATGAGCATATCGACGATTACTAGCTCCTATGATTCGAATACACATCAATTCTCGAGCCCCGCTGTTATCCGCTACATTTAAATGGGTCTGAGGTTGAATCATATCAAATTTTTTGTTTATTCTTCCAATGCAAAGGATGAAGAAAATAAAAGAAATATTGTTTGTCCAAAAAAAGAAACCTGCGTTTTTGTTTCATCCCTAAGATTCATCTCTGTCGGTTCTATATTTTTATCCCGAAATAATAAATTGAGTTCGTATAGGCATTTTAGATGCTGCTATTAAAATAGCCCTTCTAGCTATATTTTCGGTTACTCCACCCATTTCATATAGTATTCGCCCCGGTTTAACAACAGCTACCCAATATTCAGGGGATCCTTTCCCCGAACCCATACGTGTTTCAGCAGGTCTTACTGTAACTGGTTTGTCTGGAAATATACGGACCCATATTTTTCCACCACGGCGTGCATTTCGTGTCATTGCTCGTCGACCTGCTTCGATTTGTCTAGATGTGATCCAAGCAGGTTCA